AGTGTAAACAAAGAGTTTGAGAGTAAGCATTACACAATCTCCAAAATTATTTTTTTGGGGAAAAAGGGAATAGATTCTCCATTTTTATACTACATATCCTATTTTGACACCAAGAAATGAAGTGGTTTTTCGAATTTATGGAAAAAGCGTTTTTTTTTTTTTTTCGAAATTCACACAATTCGAATTCGATATTGTGGTGGACTCTAATAGGGCCTTTCAGTGAAAAAGGGTCATAATCACGAAATGTGGGAATCTAAATTTATCGTGCCCGCCCAAGAATTTTACTGTTTGAATTGAGGTTTCATTCATATTGTAAGACTCATCCGGTCTTATCAATTGTTAGAATTTTTTTTTCTCGAGCTTGAATAAATCATGAATTTTTCTAGAACAGTATTAAAGATCTTATCGAAAACTTACAGCTGCTTGCCAAACAAAGGCTAAGAGAAAAAAGAGAACGGGGATTACTGGCATAACATCTACAATTGGATTCAAAAAAGCATAGGCCTCAGGTAATTTGGCGAATAAAAAACTACTCGAATAAAGGGCAGAATTAAGACAGATATAAATCAAACTAAAGTGATTAAGCATAACAAGCATTTTGTTCTTGAAGATAATTTTATTTTGATTGAGTTATTAATATGTTATTGATATAAGCTAAAAATGACGAAAAGAAAGAAAGGTAGACAAAAAAAATACTTCTTTGAACCGAACCAATCAAAACAAAAATCCTTCAATTCTCACAAGAGAATAGAAGAAATCATACTTTCATACATTTCATACAATATCTTAATTGAATTATATGTAATGATCAATAAATCTAGTTTAATTCTATATTGACTCGTGTCAAAATTTTAACACTAAAAAATAATCTAATTTATTCCATAGATATTTGGCCGGTAATTGACGAACAACCAATATTTGTGTTTTATTAGTATCGAATAGAAATTGAAATGGGGCGTGGCCAAGTGGTAAGGCAACGGGTTTTGGTCCCGCTATTCGGAGGTTCGAATCCTTCCGTCCCAGAGCGGACTCTTATATATATCAGAATAAAAATTACCTTTTGGGGCAACCTTCTATTTAAGAGTATAATTTTTGATAAAATGTACTTCTTGCTTCGAATTTTAAAAATTCTTCTCTGAATGAGATGTTTTTTCACAAATCGAATCGAGTTCAAAAAATACGAAAATGTAACTGAATTCATTTGTGATCCAAATAAGATTAAAATGGGAACATAGATCACAAGACAAGAGTTTGAATTCAAAAAGACGGGTGGGCCTTTTAGCCTATGCCCTTCCCTTTCACTTTCATATTTCAGTTAGTTGCTTAGAAACCCCTTATCCTTGAATTTGCAAGGATACATTCTAAATCGAAATTCAAAAACTTCTATATTCCCTATTTTTTTTTTGTTTTTTTTTTTATTTAGAAATAAAAAGAAATATTGCATGAATGCAATAAAATAGAGGGTGAAATTTAATTTTTACTGAGGCTTCTTCTTCATAAATCAGCTATTCCTTTTATATCGAAGGAAAAGTATTGGGTATTGACCGAAGCAATGACTATTCATGATTCCATAATTGAATCAATTATATACCGGTTCAAATTCAAAACTAAAAAAATGTTATGGTAAAACTTCGTTTGAAACGATGTGGTAGAAAGCAACGTGCGACTTGAAGGACATGATCAACTGTGGTTTTTTTTCTATCCACCATTTTAGATTTTATATTATCTAGGAATGAATGGGCTCTTGGCTCGACATACTTTGCTCTGTTTTACTAGAATTCTCGTTTTTTGTTGGGTTGTAGTGTAAATAGAACATGATGGAGCTCGAGTAGAAAGTATTTATTCATTTCGCAGGGGCGAGGATCTAGGGTTAATACCAATCAATAAGTTGGAACAAACTTCGTAAGTATATTTTCGATATAGAAATCGAAAGGATCCGATTGGAGCAATTTTGAAATCCAAAACGAAATTTTGGTGGAATTGGTAAAACTCTTTCGATGAAAAGTGTATCATGCAGTAATCAATTGTTCGTATGATTCTTTGATAGAAAAAAATCGCAAAAAGGGGTGTGTTGCCACCATTTTTGAAAACAAAACATGATTAACGATTACCGAAGGAATGTCTAAACCCAACGATTCAAGGCAAAGATAAAGGATCCTGGAACAAGGAAATACCCTTTTAAATTGTCTCAACCATTAGATCAGAATGAAAAGGAAGAATCAAAAAATAGATTCGAAACGAGACAAATAAAAAGGGGGTTAGAGACCACTCAAAAAATGAAATCCCTAAAAATTTTCTTTTGGGCTATTTAAAAGTTATCCAACTTGAGCTATGAGAATACGAATGCCCTTTTTGTTTTCGAAAAAGAAGGACTATTAATTTCTAATAGACATAACTTCTAATCATTTTTTCTCGAGCCGTACGAGGAGAAAACTTCTTATACGTTTCTAGGGGGGGTATTGTTCATCTACATCTATCCCAATGAGCTGTTTATCGAATCGTTGCAATTGATGCTCGATCCCGAAGAGAAGGAAGAGATCTTCGGAAAGTGGGTTTTTATGATCCGATAAATAATCAAACCCATTTAAATGTTCCTGTTATTTTAAATTTCCTTGCCAAGGGCGCTCAACCTACAGGAACGGTTCATGATATTTCAAAGAGGGCAGGGGTTTTTACGGAATTTCATCTTAATCAAATGAAATTGAATTAAGGAATAGAACAAAAAAGAGGGTGTGGATGACTCCTATATAGTTTTGTATAACTTTTTTCTTTTTCTTTACTACTCCCTCCTTCTTTTGTTCTATTCATATCTATTTATTATTCTTATTAAATATTGATACCATAGAATAGAATGTTCTCGGAGTATAAGGACAAAAAAAGTATACGGACAAAAACCAATTTTATTGATATACGATGCCTATAAAAAAGGTCAAATGAATACAATGAAGTAATTCAGTCGGGAAATAGAAAAATTTACATTACTCGCAACCGGGGCCGGGCGTTTTATCGTTTTAAATTCTATTAACAAATCACAAAACAAGGGATTAAGCTTGTTTATTTTACTTATAGTGATGGATTGAATCAACTCGAGATTTCCTTCTATAGTATTTTAAAATTCTTTTTTTTTGTATTTATCTATCTATTTATTTAATTTTAAAATTCTTTTTTTTTGATTTTAATTAAATTAATTCTTTTTGTTTTCGTCATTATATTTTTTACATTCTTTTCTCAACATTCATATTCAACATTCACAATCATATTGACAACAGGGTATTGAACAGTTATAATTCGATCGTGGATAAATGGATCTATTTATCTCCGTACAGAGGTTCGTTTTTTTTTTTCTTTAGTTCGTTCAAATGGTGGGTTCGTTGGATTTACTGTTATCCAAGAAGTGTTTTTTTTTATGTTCCGAATTGATTAGAAATTTCTTTTTTTTATTCTGATTGTATCTACACATTCGAATTATTCGGGTTGCTAACTCAACGGTAGAGTACTCGGCTTTTAAGTGCGGCTAGCGGCTTTTACACATTTATATGAAACATAGGATTCGTCCATACTGTCGGGAGAGTTTGTAAGACCACGACTGATCCTGAAAGGAATGAATGGAAAAACCAGCATGTCGTATCAATAGCGAATTTTGAGAATATTTTATTCCGATTCAATCGCTTCAAAATCGGGTTTGAATTCTTGGCGCGGAACAAAAAAATTGAATTCAAAGTGGGTCGAGTGAATAAATGGATAGAGCTCTATGGTTCCAATTATAGGGAAATAAAAAGCAACGAGCTTCCGTTTTTTAATTTAATTTGAACGATTCCCCGATCTAATTAAACGTTAAAAAGATATTAGTTCCTAATGCGGGGAAAGGGTTTCCCATGAATAGATTATCGATTTTTTTAATGAGTCCTAATTATTAGTTAGTCCCTATTATGGGTTGGAGATGAATGTGTAGAAGAAGCAGTATATTGATAAAGATATTTTTTTCCAAAATCAAAAGAGCGATTGGATTTAAAAAATAAAGGATTTCTAACCACCTGTTTATACTATAAACAAACATAAACCGATTAAATTAACTGGAAAATAAGAGAATAGAGAATCTAGTAATGAGTCCGCTCCTTTCCAAGGTATCCTTTTTCTTTAACTACAATACCTTGTTTTGACTGTATCGCGCTATGTATCATTTGATAATCCAATAAATCCCTTACCTTTGGTTTCAATCTAATTTCAAATGGAGGAATTTCAAATATATTTAGAACTAGATAGATCTCAGCAACACAACTTCCTATACCCACTTCTTTTTCGAGAGTATATTTATGCACTTGCCCATGATCATAGATTGACGATTTCATTGGAAAATGGAGGTTATAACAATAAATCTAGTTCACTAAGTGTGAAACGTTTAATTACTCGAATGTATCACCCGATTCATTTGAGTATTTATGCTAATGATTCTAATCCAAATCAATTTTTTGGACACAATAAAAATTTCTATTCTGAAATGATATCTGAGGGATTTGCAGTCATTGTGGAAATTCCATTTTCCCTACGATTAGTATCTTTCTTGGAAGGGAAAGAAATGGCGAAATCTCATAATTTCCAATCAATTCATTCAATATTTCCCTTTTTCGAGGACAATTTTTCACATTTAAATTATGTCTTAGATGTACTAATACCCCACCCCATTCGCCCGGAAATCTTGGTCCAAGCCTTTCGATACTGGGTAAAAGATGTCTCTTCTTTCCATTTATTGCGATTCTTTCTTCACGAGTATTTTAATTGGAATAGTCTTATTACTCCAAAGAAATCCATTTCCATTTTTTCAACAAGTAATACAAGATTTTTCTTTTTCCTATATAATTCTCATGTATATGAATATGAATCCATCTTCCTTTTTCTTCGTAAGCAATCTTCTCATTTACGATCAACATCTTCTGGAGTCCTTCTTGAGCGAATCCGTTTTTATGGAAAAGTAAAACATCTTGTCGAAGTCTTTGCTAATG